AAAATCGGTTACTACTCCTGAATCGTACAAAAGAAAAAGAGATAAAAAAACAGGGGATATTGTGTGATTAGTTTAGTTGGTATCCAAAACTACAATATCAAATTCAAGTAAATAAGTAAAAAAAAAAGGGGGGGGGGGATCTTGAATCAAAATAATTTAAAGTTCTTATTTCTGTCAGAGGGCAATATGAATGTTTTATCATGTTCCATCAACACACTAATAAAAGAAGGGTTATATGAGATATCTGGTGTAGAAGTAGGCCAACATTTCTATTGGCAAATAGGGGGGTTCCAAGTCCATGCGCAAGTCCTTATTACTTCTTGGGTTGTAATTGCTATCTTATTAGGTTCCGCAGCTCTGGCGGTTCGCAATCCACAAACCATTCCAACTGGCGGCCAAAATTTCTTTGAATTTGTCCTTGAATTCATTCGAGACGTGAGTCAAACCCAGATTGGAGAAGAGTACGGTCCATGGGTTCCCTTTATTGGCACCCTGTTTTTATTTATTTTTGTTTCTAACTGGTCAGGAGCCCTTTTACCGTGGAAAATTATCCAGTTACCTCAAGGGGAGTTAGCAGCACCAACGAATGATATAAATACGACGGTTGCTTTAGCTTTACTCACATCAGTAGCATATTTTTATGCGGGTCTTAGCAAAAAAGGATTAGGGTATTTCAGTAAATACATTCAACCAACCCCAATTCTTTTACCCATTAACATCTTAGAAGATTTTACAAAACCCCTATCACTTAGTTTTCGACTTTTCGGAAATATATTAGCCGATGAATTAGTAGTTGTTGTTCTTGTTTCTTTAGTACCTTTAGTGGTTCCTATACCTGTAATGTTCCTTGGATTATTTACAAGCGGGATTCAAGCTCTCATTTTTGCCACTTTAGCTGCGGCTTATATAGGTGAATCTATGGAGGGTCATCATTAACTATTTTTTTTTAATATTCGTTTTTAGGTTAGCCCAATTATTCCATAATTGGTTTACGTTCTGTAAGAAACACTTGTATATGTGATATTTGATATTGACTAGGTATATATGAGTTAAAGATCTATATAATCTGCCCCACTACTTTTGTGAATTTCGATTTAGATAAGGATTCGATTAGAAGTTCTTCCGTTTTATCTGTTAATTGGCTGAAAAAAAAATCAAAAAAAGAACGAAGAATTCAAAGAGTGGTTCACAAAAAAGAAATGGCATAAAAAAGTCGTATATATATATATTATGAATTTTTCAAAATCCCGTGGATAGGAACTCATATCAAAGTCATTCTTATGATTCAATAATAATAATTATATTATTTCAATTAAAGTTTTTGGTTGTTTTGGCTGGATGAATCTTAGCGATGACTTAATTATAATTAAGTCCTAAGTCATTGGATGATTGTATCATTAACTATTTCTTTATTTTGGTGTGAGGAACTTATCATGAATCCACTGGTTTCCGCTGCTTCGGTTATTGCTGCTGGGTTGGCTGTTGGGCTTGCTTCTATTGGACCTGGAGTTGGTCAAGGTACAGCTGCGGGTCAAGCTGTCGAAGGTATCGCGAGACAACCTGAGGCAGAAGGGAAAATACGAGGTACTTTATTGCTTAGTTTGGCTTTTATGGAAGCTTTAACAATTTATGGCCTGGTTGTAGCATTAGCGCTTTTATTTGCGAACCCTTTTGTTTAATCCTAGAAATCAGAAAATTCTGAATTTTTTTTTTCGTAGTTTTTTAAATTCTATCAAGATTTAACTCCTACAATTATTCATTGAGACAACAATCCTTGGGAAGGACTAATTTGAGGATGGGGAATTAGCACATCGATTCGCTTTCTTCCTTCCCCTTATTCTTTTAGTTTAATGTAAACTTTTTTTAAGGAGTGTTGCGAAAAAAGGAGGTTTAGGTTTTTTTAAATTGACATAAAACTTGGTCTCAAATTCTAGTTTAATTCTAATTAAGTCTCATTATTATTATTGAAAATTAAAAATTTTGGAAAATACATTTGTAAATAGAATAGGTTTTTGATTCTGTTTACAAATATCCAAATAGGTAAATTTTATTATAAATTATTAAATGAAAATTTTTTTTATTGAAAATAATAAAGAATAAAAAAAAAAAAGGACAGAGTTCGTTTTTTATAGTTTAGCTAGAAGAGGAGATTACTTTATGAAAAATTTAACCGATTCTTTCGTTTACTTGGGTCACTGGCCATCCGCCGGGAGTTTCGGGTTTAATACCGATATTTTAGCAACAAATCCAATAAATCTAAGTGTAGTCTTCGGTGTATTGGTCTTTTTTGGAAAGGGAGTGTGTGTGAGTTGTTCATTTCAAGAATAGGCTGGATTCACCCAGTGGTACTATAACTAGGAAAGAGTGCCTAATCCCGCGAATTACTTCTGAATAAAAAATTCAATAAAAAAAATCATATTTTAGAACCATAGCATTTCGTTATTCTTTGGTAAGTCCACTTTACTTTGATTCTCTATACAACCAAAAATTTGGGACCATT